TCGATTCCTTGGCTCTTATTTGGTATTAGAGTTCGAATTAAAACCACCCGATTGCAGGTAATGCCAGACTTTTCTATTTTGTGAGGATCAATCAAATAAAGTTTTCCTTAGAAAAAGATTCTATAAAAGCAATGATAAATAGATACGAATAGAGCAAGAAAAGAAGGAAATAAAAAAACATAGTATAGAAAAGATATCCAAAATTATATAGAAATCACTATCCTACCCTTAGTTTTTCTTTCCTTAATTTAATTGAATTTCGTTTGATTAGGGCAAAGTTCCTTAAAAACCTCTGCCTTTTTTAAAATATCTTGAACAGTTCCTGTAGGCTGAGCGCCTTTTTCAAGGAAATAGAGAATAGCGGGAACGTTTAAATAAGTTTGATTCTTGATCGGATCATAAAAACCCACTTTCCGAAGATCTCTTCCTTCTCTTCGGGATCGAACATCAATTGCAACGATTCGATAGACGGCTCATCGGGATAGATGTAGATGAAAAACAACCCCCCCTAGAACCGTATAGGAAGTTTTCTCCTCGTACGGCTCGAGAAAAAATGATTCGAAGTTTTGTCTCTGGATAAAATTAGAATAAAATAAATAGGAAAGGAGTCCGTAAAATAAATTAGTCTATAATTTAACTCATAGTCATTTGTATTTAGCTTCCTTCCTGAAAAATAAAAAATCATTTGTACTCATAACTCAAGTTCAATAATTCTCAAATATCTTAAATAAAAATCTTTAAGATATTTTTTTATTGAGTGGTCTTTAACCCCCCTTTTTTGTCTCGTTTAAAATCTATTTGGATTCTTTATTCGGATCCGCGAGACAATTGAAGTGGTCTTTCCTTGTTCTGGGATCCTTTAATCTTGGTTTTAAATCATTGGGTTTAGACATTACTTCGGTGCTTCTTAATCAAAATGGTAGCAACATACCCCTTTTGTGATTTCTTTCTATCAAAGAATCATACCGACGGTATGATTCGTGCGCGATACACTGTGGATCGAAAAAGTTTTAGCCGTTCCAACAAATTTTTTTGAATTGAAAATTTGTTCGAATCGGATCCTTTCGATTTCTATATCGAAGATATACTTACGAAGTTGTTCCAATTTATTGATTGGCATTAACCCTAGATCCTTGCCCCTGAGAAATTAATCAATACTTTCTACTCGAGCTCCGTCACGAACTATTTACATTACAACCCAATAAAAAAAAGAAGGGTTCTAGTAGAATAGAAAAAAGACGTCGAGCCAAGAGCACCTTCATTCCTATATAAAATGGTGGATGTAAGAATAAGAATCCACACCGGATCGTGTCCTTCAAGTCGCACGTTGCTTTCTACCACATCGTTTTAAACGAAGTTTTACCATAACATTCCTCTAATTTGGAACCAGTATGGAATTGATTCAATTATGGAATCATGAATAGTCATTGGTTCAGTCGGTACAGAGACATAGTCATTTATATTTTTTCTTATCTACCCCTGGCCTTTTTGTACGAATGGAACATTTTTCTATAAATCTATATCTCAAAAAAATATTTAACAGAAATATCCAGCAATCTAAATATAGAAATAACATAACTAACATAAATCACACAAATAAATAAATTATATTTGACTCTGCCTCTTCAAGTGACTCAATAAGATAGACCGACCCATTGCAACTTCCCAAAACTTCCCAAAGATTCAATCCATAAGGAATCATTACAAATTGAAAAAGTTTCTTACTTCTACATCATTATTTGAGTCAAGTTTTAGAGTAAAGACTCCATTTGATTATCATAAGAAAGAAAAATCTCTGTTTCTTTTCGAATGGAATTGTCAATGATGTAAAGCAAATAAACTAAATAGATCGAACAAGAAAAAGAAATATCATTGTTAAATATTTAAATTTTAATATTTTAGGGATGCAAATTCTTTTTTACAAAAATAGAAAGACTATTATCACTGAAATAGGATAACAATACTTATAGGCTAAGCACTTCCTCTTTTATATGTATTTTCCTATTTTGTTTAACCTGAGGTTAAGTAATCTTTCTGCAACTGTGATCTATGTCCTATCTTATCTTTATATGGATCACAAAAGGGTTCAGTTACTTTTGTATCTCATTTGAACTCGATTTAGTTCAGTTTGTGAAAAACTCAGATACGATTCCAAAAAGAATTATTCAAAATAAAAAAAAAGAAAGAGGAATAATATTCTATACCAAGATTAGACCTTGAAACAGAACCTTGTTGAACAAAAAAGCAGTATTCGGATACAAGGTATATGCTCTGGGACGGAAGGATTCGAACCTCCGAATAGCGGGACCAAAACCCGTTGCCTTACCGCTTGGCTACGCCCCATTTCTATTTTTATAGGACACTAATACTAATAAAGAATAATATTGGTATTAAGTGTTCGTCAATTCCAGTCCAACTATCTATAGAAAATCTTTATTCTTTATAGAATTTATTATAGATTCGTTGCTAGGATTTTGACATGTGTATATCTAGAATTCAACTGAATTTATTGATCATTACATATAATTCAATTAAGATATTGTATGAAAGTATGATTTCTTCTATTCTCCTTTGAGAATTGGAGGATTTTTGATTGAGCGGAAAAAGAAGGATTTTTTTGTCTACCTCACTTTCTTCATTTTTCCTTATATCAATAACTCAATCAAAATGCAATTATCTCGACGAAAAAAAATGTCTGTTATGCTTAATATCTTTAGTTTGATCTGTCTTAATTCTGCCCTTTATCCGAGTAGTCTTTTCTTCGCCAAATTGCCCGAAGCCTATGCTTTTTTGAATCCAATCGTAGATGTTATGCCAGTCATACCCCTGTTCTTTTTTCTTTTAGCCTTTGTTTGGCAAGCTGCTGTAAGTTTTCGATAAGATCTTTACTTTAATAGTATTCTAGAAAATTCATGATTTATTCGAGAAAAATTATAACAATTGATAAGATCAAATAAGTCTGACAGTATGAACCTTCGATTCAAACATTGAAATTCTCGGATAGCCGCGAGAAATCCGGCTCGCCCCATTTCGCTATTTTAATCCTTTTTCCGGCGAAATACCTTATTAGATTAGCATTAGCTTAGGATCGCTTACAATATTTAATTGTGGGTATGAAAGTGATTTGTGGTAATCAAAGACTCTTATTACATTACAAATTTCAACTTCATTTGAATTTCTGAACATTCTTTTCTATTTCTATAATTCATGGTGTCAAAATAGGATATGTGATATAAAAATGGAGGATCTATTATCTTTTCTCGTTTTTCTTTTTCAAAAAATGATCTTGGAGGTTGTGTAATGCTTACTCTCAAACTTTTCGTTTACACAGTAGTAATATTCTTTGTTTCTCTCTTCATCTTTGGATTCCTATCCAATGATCCAGGACGTAATCCTGGACGTGAAGAATAAAATAAAAATTGCGTTTTTCTTGCTTGATTTTACAATTTTCTTAAGATTTTATTTTAGCTATTCCACACGTTTAACTAGGAAAAAAATAAAAGGGGGTTTGCGAAATTTGAAAGAAAAAGATAGAAAGTCATCAACGGAAACGGAAAGAGAGGGATTCGAACCCTCGGTACGAATAACTCGTACAACGGATTAGCAATCCGCCGCTTTCGTCCACTCAGCCATCTCTCCCAATTGAAAAAGATAATTACTATGTTACATTACACATCAAGTAAGGATTAAATAAAGTATTTCTTTCACATTCTTTATCGTTATTATATAATTAGCAATTCCATTTAGATGCTCGAAAGATCCAAATAGAAAGATAAATAAAGAAGACCTTCTTGCTTTTATTTTGTTCGAAGTGCCCTTTTGGCCTGGCCCGGCCAATACCCAGCCGGGCCTTTTTTGTTCCAACAAATTCCCTTTATTTATACGCAAGATACTCTAAATAGCCAATTTGGTATCTGTGTAACAATTTCCGTTCTGGGGTTTACATATATTTATAATTTTTGTTATAATGGAAATTGAGAAGGATTTTTGATTCAAAAGAATCAATTAAGTATGTATCAATTTGTATTTTCTTATGTCATTAGTCAAACCAAATTTGAGATTCAAATCCAAGAATCGTTCATGAATTCTCAGTCAACAAATAGTTAATGATTCCAATTTGTCATAAATTTTGGTTTTTTTGAGTGAAAATATACATCTGATTTTTCAATAGAAAAGTGAGTGGAAGTTTTTTGGCATTGTGTGTTTTGAGATACTATACAATCAATCGAAGGGGTAGATCAAATACAATCAAAAGAGGAAAAGGGGTTTCTTTTATAATTTTTATAAATTTCGAAAAAGGATTAAAAAAGGGATGCAAGTACAATAAACTAAAGTTTAGTAATCCAACCCAAAAGGGGAAATTTTTCTCCTATTGTATATCATTTTGGCGGCATGGCCGAGTGGTAAGGCGGGGGACTGCAAATCCTTTTTCCCCAGTTCAAATCCGGGTGCCGCCTCATCAACAAACGAATCAAAATCTCTTATTCTGTTCTGCTGGGGAAAATTTGATTGAGTTATATCATCAGAACAGAATAAGGGGACTGTTGACACTTGGTTGATTCTAAACATCCGTTCTGCGGATTTTGTAAAAGATTGGAAATCCTTGAATTCAAAATTCAAAGAAAGATTATAATGGTCGAAGCAAGACTTCCCGATTCCCTTCTACTACTAATGTAATGTCTACTGATTGGGTCTTGAATTACATTGTATAGCCGGCAGAGAATTCAACTCCTAGTTGGGGGAAGCCCTTTCTATATTGTAATCTACATATATAGACTCACGAGAATCTCTGAGTGTTGAGGCATTCAATCACTATTCGATTGAGATGGATAATTTCCTTTTTTATAGAAAAGAAAAAGTGCAAAAAAAATCGTTTTTTTTTTTTGAAACCCCTTGTAAAGAGTATAATATACCCTTTAGAGAGACAATCAGGAAAGAGTACGGAATGGATTTATTTGATTGATTCATCAATAGTGTTCGGCCAGAATCCCTTTTTGACTCTGAACCATTCATTATACTATTATTAGTGAGCAATAATGGAATAATTCTATCATAGAGATAAGGGACATAATTCACATGGATATAGTAAGTCTCGCTTGGGCTGCTTTAATGGTAGTCTTTACATTTTCCCTTTCACTCGTAGTATGGGGAAGAAGTGGACTTTAGAAGCACTCCTAATTTAGTTCAGAAATGAAAGGGTATCAATTGTTTTATAGATCGTTCTGCAACGCATTTTTGATTTGAATTGAAATCATTTTCAAATAAAAAGATCTTCATTTCCAAATTCCATTGGATTCTAGTGGAGAAATGTATTCTATAACAGTAAAACAAGTATTTCAGATTCATCGGAATAAATAGATGTATCAAAGAAATAGAATTGGGTCCTACGTCAATTCCATATTCAATTCCATATATGGATTAATAACTACATATATTGAAGATAGAAGCGAATATAGTAGACCAACTTTATTAGAAAGTCAAGTACAACTTTATACGCTACTATAACACTACTAGAGAGTATGGTAAGTAAGAAAGAAAATTCTTTCTTACTTACCATACTCTCGGGTCTCATAGAATACCGACGATTATAGCCCGTTGATTTCATTTAAGACGCAAAAATAGAATACTTTTCATTTGATTTCTTCAACTATTGATAAGAATTCAGAAGTCAAGTTTCATTTAAAGTAATTAATCATTTTGACTTACTGTTTTTACGTAAATTATAAGTAGAAAGGCAGTAGGAACTAAAATGAACAGTGCAGTAGCAATAAATGCAAGAATATTTACTTCCATAATCTCATCGTTTTTTTTATTTCACAATAACTCGGGATTTAATCCCATAGAGATGATAAATCTTTCGCCTGTCAATTCAATGAATGCATTACCTATCGATGATCTTGAATCGGATCAATATCATGAATAACAATATCTGAGCTATTAAATTAATTCGTCGTCGAGAATTGAATAGTATAACATACGAAGATCTTTTATCCATACCAAATCCAAGATTGGATTCCCGGACCAATCAAAAATTCCTTTACTTTATTTATTTTCTGTTCTTTCTTTTCTATAAACTACCTTAGGTCTTCCTTGTAAAACCATCAAATGAAGTATCATCTAATCACCCACCCATTTCCATTAACTACAAAACCCCAACAAACAATACAAGCGAAGTGGAAAAAGAGAGGAATTAGGTTCTAAATTTTAATGATCTAATTTTCTTTGGAAGAAAAAAAGTATGAGAAAGATGAGTCGCAGGAGAAAAGATGGAATATTCTATCAACTTCACTATTTTAGTTATTTTCATTTTAGTTTAGGGTTTGTTATTTCTTCGACAGAATCCTGAAAAAAAGAGGGGAAACCCCTTCGGAATTCAATTATACTCTCTGTCCCTTCTTTCACAGAAAACGGAGAGGCGAATTGATGTACTTATTGTATCCGTCGGGACTGACGGGGCTCGAACCCGCAACATCCGCCTTGACAGGGCGGTGCTCTTGCCTATTGAACTACAATCCCAGGGAAATAAGAAGAGATCTAGCAGAAAATTTGGATTCTTTTTTATTCTCTCGTATCAGGTATTTCGTAAGAACAAGAGGGTTCTACCATCTGATAGTAGATTGGCGAATTGTTGGGCCGAGCTGGATTTGAACCAGCGTAGACATATTGTCAACGAATTTACAGTCCGTCCCCATTAACCACTCGGGCATCGACCCAACGCCTAATTCATTTTAGACGTTCCATAATAAACTTCCTTTCGTCTCCCAGGCAGGCTTGACAAATACATATCACTTGATATAAAATCCAAGGTCCCACTGAGTAGACTACTAGAAGGACTTGACAAATATGGATCACTTGATAGAAAATCCCACTCCTATAGTCTTGAGTCTTGGTATACCCCCAGAGGGACTTGAACCCTCGTTTTCTCCGTGAAAGAGAGAGGTCGTAACCACTGGACCATAGGGGCCTATGGCCACCTTGATTCATAAATCAACTATAAATAATAGGTCCCGGGGGCGGCCACCTTTAGGAAATCAAAAAGCACTAGAAATACAATAGGTAATAAACCAAAATAGGTAATAAGAAAAATACAATAGGTAATAAGGCCTATGGCCACCTTAACTTAATATAACTCAAATTTAACTTAATATAAACTCGGGCCACCTTTAGGAGATGAATAGGAGACGAATCAAACCGAAAAACTCGTTAACTATTCTGGTAATGGTAATCAAACTTCACCATTAAACTTACAACCTTAAAACTTGATTTCATTGGTCTTTCTCGTCTTTATCTCTCTCATTCATATTCATAAAGGGTTCTGCGTTGGATTCAAGATCCTTTACTCTGCAGTGGATTCGAGGTGCTTTACCAAAATATGATTTGGCCGCTCAAATTATATTGCGTCCTAAGTCATACTGTCAACTGACGACAGGACAGGAGGGCAATAAAAAAAGAGAGAAGACGGAAATATAGATTAGGTATATCCGCACGTTAATAAATACA